TATTAGAAATGCCCAAAAAATATCATATTCGTAAAGCAAAAACATAGACGCACTCCTATGAATATGAGGGTGGAAAATATATGGGATTGGTCGATTCAAAGTGAAGTTGTAAAGTCACCCATAATTGTTTAGTGAAAACAAGAATTCATTTTGACGAAACCATCTAGTTTCCTTTGATTATTGGGGGGCATATCTCATTTCGGGTTTTATGGACTGACTTCACGAGGATCCTATTTTCAGTCTACTTAATTCTACTTCATTTTTTGCGTTCGATTTTATTTAATTTCTTTAGTTAGTATAACTATATAGGTTACGCTTAGACAAATTATCTTGTCTTCGCCTAGGATTCTTGCTAAAGAAAGCGACTTCGAAAAAAATTATTATTTTGAATATTTGAAATTTTTTTTTAGAAAAATTCGATTTTATAGATTTAGGTTTTTGTAGGAATAGGATTGTGGGGTCTTTTTGTCGTTTTTTAATTAGTGATTTTAGAATAGAACAAATTCAATATTGAAATAGAAGAGAACGGATAAGTAGTTCCGTCTCAGGATTTCGAATATCTTAATCTTAGTGTTGGTATATTCCGTTTATTAAAATCTGGGTGGGGTTTTCTCTTGATTGAATACAGAAAAAGAGGACCGCCCCCCCTTGTTTTGTGGTGCTTCGCCGGGTCTATAGGCCTATAAGCTTATTTTAGATTGTTGACAATGAAACTTACAAAAGAGATTCGTTTTTCAACAAACTTTAGCTTGTCCACAAATACGTTGGGTTATTCCCTAGATGTATGTGAATAACTCTAGGGAGTTTTTCACCAAACCTGTGTCATGATTTTTACTTCTTAAATTCATTGAGGTTAGGCATACCAAAGACAAGGAGTATCACTAACTTAATCCCTTGGTTGTGGACAGGGAAATTCCGTGGGAATTTCCCTCCGAAGATTAATGACCGAAGATTTGATAAGGAGGGATTCGATCTCTTGACATAAGTTTTCTTTCAGTTTTCGGTTCTGCTTTAAACGAAGTCCGTGAGTGAGTTTCTAGTAAAAATTGGGTTTCGATGAACCAACCAGTCAGTTACAAGCAATAAACAAGAATGAAGAAATAAAAATGATGCAATTTTCGATTTTATTCATTTTTGTTTTTTAGGGCTATACGGACTCGAACCGTAGACCTTCTCGGTAAAACAAATCAAACTTATTTTTATCAAAATGATCTGAACTGTTTCAAAGACCCAACATGCATTTTTTTTTTGCATTGGGCTCTTTCATTAACTGATAGAAATATCAGCCAATTCGCCATATTTTTTCTTGACCGAAAAATAAGATAAGGAGATGGCTCCACGTGCTCTGATTCATTATTTTGGATTCCGGTCCAGGAGCACTACCAAAGTGTTTCAAAGATGGGGGGTTATCTTGACGTAGGTCTGCCTCTGGCCTAGATCGTTTTAAGTTAAATGAAGTCTCTACCGCTCGGCTTAAAAAATCAAATATGAAACTTCATACACCTTAAAGTTCATAGAACGAAAAGAGATTTTTGAGGACCTTATACTCATTATGCCTAGCATTGAATGTACTGATATTCACCCTATCAATATCTCAAATCGACGATGGAGTCTGTTTGGTACCTAAATGGGCACCCAAATCGGACCGAATCGTTTGTCAGGCTGTTGTTCCCTCAAAGTTATGGAGTAAGACATCGATTTATCAATAAGATCCTTTTTGTGGATTGTATGACGGACTCCCCCGAAAAACATCGGCGCGCGTGTAAACGAGTTGCTCTACCAACTGAGCTATAGCCCTTAGTGCTTGTGATGCATATTTTAGCATATAGATCATTTGTTGTCAAGATGAATATTCTATGATCTAACATCCTAAATTTTTGAGTGATATTGATTAGATTATTATTGCTTATAAGGAATATGATATTTATAATCCATCGACGGGATGGGTTCCCCTTGGTTCTTTTTGGGATGATAAATGACCTACTTAACTCAGTGGTTAGAGTATTGCTTTCATACGGCGGGAGTCATTGGTTCAAATCCAATAGTAGGTAGAACTTATTAGATACCATTGACTCCGGTATCTAATAAGTTTTTTGCCCCACCCCTCTTCTATTTTTATAGATTTTGTATTTTTATTTATTTTTGAATTGCGTTGTATCAAAATTTGATTCTGCTTGATTGGATTCACTCGGCAGAATCAAATTAAAATATTTAAGGTTTAGAATTAGAAACAGAACTTTTTTTGATTATTCGAACGCACCAATTAATTAGTTATGAAATTGTAGTGACAGCCTCTACTCTTGTCCTAGCTCGCCGAAGAGCTAGATTTGCCTCAATTATTTGTCTCTTTCCTTTAGCTTTTCTCAAATTAGCTTCTGCTATTTCAAGAGTTTGCTGAGCTTCTTGTAGATCAATATCACTACCCTTTTCCGCGTCATTTACTAAAACAGTGATCTCATTACTACCTATTCTAGCAAAACCGCCCATTAGAGCCATCGTT